AAATTTTAATAATTTGAAATAGTGTATAATAACAAATTATACACATTTTGGGCAATGTGACCAGTTCTCGAGGTTTTTCTGTTTCCGGGGGGTTTACAGGAGTTATAACGATCTCAGGGGAATTGGGGGGTAGGGGGGATTTACGCGTAAAAAACAGAGGGGGGTATCTTAGTGGTCTTCAAAAGAATACTATCATATTATGCTCTTGATATAAGTTATGCAAGTCTTATGTAATGACTTTCCACCATTCATACATATTCTTTACGCCTGAGGAATGTTCAACCTTGGAGTAACTACCGTGTGCACTCTGCAATGCAAAGTGAAAGGAAAAAAAAAAAAGAAACCCCTTGCCCCTTAGAGAGAACGCCCGGCATGCTGGGAAATTTGGTAATATGAACTCGAACATTAAGAGATGGACAAAAGAGCAATTTCAGAGCTTTAATGTTAATATGGACCTGAAGCTAGGCACTAATGCCAGGAATAATACACGGAGCGGTGAGTCTTCAAATAGCCGCCCTTGACCTTCATTGGACTGTTTACAACAAGAGACACGCTTGGTGATCGCTGAGCGCCGCCCTCATTTACTAATGGGAGGAACTAGAAATAATATAAATATACTAAAGAATATTCATGATTTTATACAATTTTTTTGGAAGTACTGATAAGTGCCTATGTAATATATATCAGCTATTGTTGACTTGAATGGTTAATATCATAATATGGGTATTATACATATGTCCTAAGCTTAAATGAATTATATGAGGTAATATATTAAGCTTAAATTACTAGTGTGGTGCGGGCTTTTCAGAGGGTAGTTTAATTTAGAATTCTAGCTTTGGGAGCTAGTGGTGGGAGTTAAAATCTCCTCTCTCTGAGGCGGGCGGTTTCGGCTATTTGGGGCGTAGCCCGGCCCGAAGGGAAAAATTATTGTTAGAGCGCTAGGGAGGAATTTAGCCTCCAACCTCCGGCTTACAAGGCCGGCGCTCTAATACTGAGCTACTAGGGCAGTTTCATTCAAGGGCTTTATTTTCAGTTATTCCTGCGAGGGGGAATAAAACCAGGAATAATGAGAAATACAGGACTGATGCCACTTGTCCAATGATAATGAAGGGGTGTTCTACTGGTACTCCTCCAATTCATGTTAGAACTAACATGTCTGCAACGAGGACTCAAAATAGTATTTGGGTGAGGGGCCGAAATGTTAATCCTCGTTGTTTAGAGGTGTGTAGAAAGGGGACTACTATGAGAACGAGAATTGAGAACAGAAGTGCGAGAACTCCTCCTAGTTTATTGGGAATGGATCGCAAAATGGCGTAGGCAAATAGGAAATACCACTCAGGTTTAACGTGTGGGGGAGTGACAATGGGGTTAGCGGGGGTAAAATTGTCTGGGTCTCCAAGCAGATTGGGTGCAAATAGGGCGAGGGTGGCTAGGCCAAGAAGTATCACGGCGAACCCCAGGAGGTCTTTGTAAGTAAAATAGGGGTGAAAGGGAATTTTGTCTGCATTTGAATTAATTCCGGTGGGGTTATTTGAGCCTGTTTCATGGAGAAAAAGAAGGTGTAGTATTGTAAAGGCAGCAACAATAAAGGGGAACAAGAAATGAAATGCAAAAAATCGGGTCAGGGTGGCGTTGTCAACTGAGAAGCCTCCCCAGATTCACTGAACTAGGGCGTCTCCCACGTAGGGGACGGTGGATATTAGATTTGTAATTACGGTTGCCCCTCAGAAAGATATTTGTCCTCAGGGAAGTACGTAACCTACGAAAGAGGTTATCATTACTAGAAGGAAAAGGACGACCCCAATATTTCATGTCTCTATGTAGAGATAGGAGCCGTAATAGAGTCCTCGGGCAATGTGTATATAAAGGCAAATAAAGAAGAAAGAGGCACCGTTGGCGTGTATATTGCGGATTAGTCATCCATAATTTACATCACGACAAATGTGTACAACGGATGAGAAGGCTGTTTCGATGTCTGAGGTGTAGTGTATTGCTAAAAACAGCCCTGTTAAAATTTGAGTGATTAAGCAGAGGCCCAGAAGAGAGCCGAAGTTTCATCATACTGAAATATTGGAAGGAGCTGGGAGATCTACTAGTGCGTCATTGGCAATTTTTAGGATTGGGTGGGTTTTTCGGAGGCTGGCCATTAAGGTTCTTATAGTTGAATAACAACGGTGGTTTTTCAAGTCATTAGTCCTGGTTAAATTCCGGGTAAGAATTATGGCATATATTATATTGACTCTTTTAGTTGGGATAGTTCTTGGTGTAATTTCAGTAGCTTCAAACCCTTCTCCGTACTTTGCTGCCTTAGGGCTTGTTTTGGTGGCAGGTGTGGGGTGTGGCATTCTAATGGGGCATGGGGGGTCTTTTTTATCCCTTGTGCTCTTCCTAATTTATCTGGGGGGCATGCTTGTTGTGTTTGCTTATTGTGCGGCTTTAGCTGCGGAGCCCTATCCTGAGGCGTGAGGTGAGTGATCTGTTTTAGGATCTGTCTTGGGGTATCTTTTGTTAGTGCTTGGGGGAGTTTCTTGATTTTGGGGCGGGTGATATGAGGGGGCGTGAGTTCCGGTTGATGAGCTAATTGAGTTTTCTGTAGTAGCTGCAGACTCAGGTGGGGTCGCTTTCATATACTCGTTAGGAGGGGGTCTTCTTGTAGTGAGTGCTTGGGTTCTTTTATTAACACTCCTTGTAGTACTAGAATTAACTCGGGGCTTAGCCCGGGGGGCGTTGCGTGCTGTTAGGCAGCGGAAATTAGGGTAACTAGAATAAGGGTCATTAAGAAAAGGGTTAAATAAGTCTTAATTAAGCCCTGCTGCATGTTGCTTGTTGCGGAGGCTAGAGGGGTAGTGGCGTTAGCAATTGCTTTTGGTCCTGTCTTCTCTAGTCATGTTTGATCCACTATTTGGCTAGCAATTTTTTGGCCCAGGAGGAGGCTGAGTTTGGGGCTTTGGCGGTGGATAATTGCTGGTACAAATCCTAGGGAGGCTGAGAAGTGGTGAGGGGTGCGTAGGGGTGTAATTTTTAGTTGTTTACTTGTCAGAGTTGCTAGTTCTAAGGCAATTAATAGGCCAAGAATTGATACAGCTAAAGCTGCCAGTTTTAGTTCTGTGGGTATTGTTAACACTGGGGTTTTGGAGAGGTTAATGTTTAGTATAACTAATAGGCCTCCAAAGATACTCCCTCATGCCAGGCGTTTTAGGGGATTAATTACTGCTGGGTTATTTTCATTAATGGGGGAGAGGGGTAAGAAGCGGGGTGTACCTATTGTGACAAAGAAAATTACTCGGAGGCTATAGATGGCAGTAAAGGAGGTGGCAATAAGTGTTAGGGCAAGGGCTCAGGCGTTTACATGGGATGTGTTGAGGGCTTCAATGATTGCATCTTTGGAGAAGAAGCCTGCCAGGAAAGGGGTTCCTGTCAGGGCTAGGCTCCCCACTGTGAGGCAGGAGGAAGTAAAGGGGGCCAAATGGTGGAGTCCGCCCATCTTTCGGATGTCTTGTTCGTCATTTAGGCTGTGAATAACTGAGCCTGAGCATAAAAATAGTATTGCTTTGAAGAAGGCGTGAGTGCAGATGTGGAGAAAGGCTAGTTGTGGTTGATTTAAGCCAATGGTTACTATTATTAGTCCGAGCTGGCTGGAAGTTGAAAAGGCGACAATTTTTTTGATGTCGTTTTGGGTTAGGGCACAAGTGGCAGTAAATATTGTGGTAAGGGCCCCAAGGCAGAGACAGAGGGAGAGAGCAGTTTGGTTATTTTCTATAAGGGGGCTGAGTCGAATTAGAAGAAAAATTCCTGCAACGACCATTGTGCTAGAATGAAGTAGGGCAGATACTGGTGTTGGACCTTCCATTGCTGCTGGAAGTCAGGGGTGAAGCCCAAATTGTGCGGATTTGCCAGTAGCAGCCAAGATTATCCCAAGAAGGGGTAAAGTTAAGTCTAAGTTTTTGCTTAAAATGAATATTTGTTGGATATCTCAGCTATTAACATTGGTAGCTAATCAGGCTATGCCTAAGATTAGTCCAATATCACCAACTCGGTTGTATAAAACTGCTTGTAGGGCAGCAGTATTTGCGTCTGCCCGTCCGTGCCATCAGCCGATTAGTAGGAAAGATATGATGCCCACGCCTTCTCAGCCAATAAACAATTGGAAGAGGTTATTAGCAGAGACTAAAATTAGTATTGCTACAAGGAATGTTAAAAGGTATTTGAAGAATCGGTTAATGAGGGGGTCAGAATGTATATATCATGTGGCGAATTCGAGGATGGATCAGGTTACATAAAGGGCAATAGGGATAAAAATAATGGAGTAGTGGTCAAATTTAAAGCTGAGGGTAATGTCTAGGGTGGTTGTCACCATTCAAGTTCATGAGGAGGTAACAGCTTCTATACCCGAGCTAAGGAAGAGGGAGAGAGGGGCTAGGCTAATCAAGAAAGCGGCTTTAACAGCTGTTTTTGCATGTGATGAGGCTCAGTCATTGTTTAAGGGCAGAGATGTGAAGGTAACCAGAAGGGGATAGAGGAGAACGGCAAATATTAATAAAAGGCTTGAAGTGTATATTAAAGTTGTGGGGTGCATAGCTGCTACTTGGAGTTGCACCAAGAGTTTTTGGTTCCTAAGACCAACGGATGAGCTATTATCCTTTAGGAGCTCGAGGGAGCCTTGGGGTCTAACCAAGGGGGTGATAGTTAGCAGTCTTCATTGCCGTCGGGCCTCTCTCGGTGGATTAGAGGGGTTTAACCCCTATTTTTAGAATCACAATCTAATGTCTTAATTAAACTAAATCTACAGGCAAACCATCCTCAGAGAAGGGCGGGTTTAAGAATAATCAGCAGGAGGGGAATTAAGTGGAGGGCCATGAGCAAGTGTTCCCGTGTGTAGGAGGGGGGAAGGGCAAGTATATGTCGAGGCAGAGGACCCCGTTGGCTTATCAAAAATATGTAGAGGGAATATGCGGCTGTAATTAAGGTCCCTGCCCCGGTGAGAATTAATGTTCATGCAGATCAGTTGAATAAGGAGGTGAGGATTATTAGTTCCCCCATTAGATTGGGGAGAGGGGGAAGGGCGAGGTTTGCTAAGCTGGCAATAAATCATCAAGTTGTTATAAGGGGGAGGGCAATTTGGAGGCCTCGAGCAAGGAGCATTGTTCGGCTGTGGGTCCGTTCATAATTGGTGTTGGCGAGGCAGAAAAGGGCGGAGGATGCTAGACCATGGGCAATTATTAGGACTAGGGCCCCTGTGAATCCTCATGGGGTTTGAATTAGAATGCCTCCTGCTACAAGACCTATGTGGCTGACAGAGGAGTAGGCAATGAGGGATTTCAGGTCTGTTTGACGTAAACAGATTGAGCCTGTTATGATTACCCCTCATAGGGCTAGCACAATAAATGGATATACTATTTCTTTGGAGAGGGGGTCTAGTACTACTATGAGGCGTATCATCCCGTATCCTCCAAGCTTTAGTAGGACTGCAGCAAGTACTATAGATCCTGCAACGGGGGCTTCTACGTGGGCTTTTGGAAGTCAAAGGTGTATTCCATAGAGGGGCATTTTAACTAGGAAGGCAATCATGCATGCAGCTCATCAGATTTTACTGCCGAAGGGTATCAGTAAGAGGGGCTTAGCGTAGGTGATAACAAGCAGGGAGAGGGTCCCTGTGCTATTTTGTAGTATGAGGAGGGCAACTAGAAGGGGAAGGGATCCTGCGAGGGTGTAGAACAGAAAGTATGTCCCTGCGTTGAGCCGTTCTGTTTGGTTGCCTCAGCGGGTGATGACTAGAAGGGTTGGGATAAGGGTTGCTTCAAATATAACGTAAAACATAATTATTTCGGTAGCACCAAATGCTAGGATAAGAAAAAGTTGAAGTGTGGCAAGAAGGGTAATATATATACGTTGGCGGCTCATTGGCTCTGATGAGAGATGATTTTGGCTTGCCAAAATCATCAGAGGGAGAAGTCAGCATGAGAGGACAAGTAAGGGGGTTGAGAGGGGGTCTGTGGCGATATATGAATTAAGGGCGGTTCATCCGGTGTCTGTGGTATTATTAAGTCAAGTGAGACTGGCTAAGGCAATTAATATGCTTTGGGTCAGAGTGGTGGGTCATAGTCACTTGCTTGAGGTCAATCATGTTGTTGGGAGAAGAAAAAGGGTGGGGATAAGGATCTTTAGCATTGTAGGAGATTTAGGTTTTGTAGGTGGTCTGTCCCGTGCGTTCGGGCTGTAGCTACGAGCAGGGCTAGTCCGGCACTTGCTTCACAAGCGGAGAAAGCTAGCATGAGTATTGGGGCGGTTGAGCAGCCGGTGGCATCTAATTGTAGGGACCAAAGGGAGAGTGCGATGAATAAGGCAAGTATTATGGCTTCTAAGCAGAGAAGGGCAGAGAGGAGATGTGTTCGGTGAAATGCTAAGCCTATTAGGCCTAATAGAAAGGCGGAGGAAATTGTGAAGTGAGTGGGGGTCATTAGGCAATTGTGGATTTTAACCACAAACTCTTGAGCCGAAATCAAGTATTTTACTTATACTAATCACCTATTCAGCTCATTCTAGGCCTCCTTGAAGTCATTCGTAGATTAGGCCTAGTGTCAGGAGGGCTAGTACGGAGGTGGCCCACATGAATGTCAGGGTGGGGTTGTTTAGTTGGTCTCCTCAGGGGAGGGGGAGGAGAAGTGCAATCTCTAGGTCAAAAAGAAGAAATAAGATAGCGATTAGAAAGAATCGGAGGGAGAATGGAAGGCGGGCACTTCCTAGGGGATCAAAGCCACACTCATATGGTGACAATTTTTCGTAATCAGGATTTAGTTGAGGTAACCAGAAGGAGACTAGGATAAGGATTAGGGATAATGCTGAGGCAATAAGGATAACTGTTGAGATTAAGTTCATTATCTTTCCTTGGATTTTGACCAAGACCGTGTGGTTGGAAGCCACTTATACTGATTGATACTAGAAAGATTATGAGCCTCATCAATAGATTGAGATATATAGGAAGAGTCAGACAACGTCTACGAAGTGTCAGTATCATGCGGCTGCTTCAAAGCCGAAGTGGTGCTCGGATGTAAAGTGGTAACGAATTTGCCGGAGTAAGCATACAGCTAGGAATGTGGATCCAATAATTACGTGAAGACCGTGGAAGCCGGTGGCAACAAAGAAAGTTGAGCCATAAACACCATCGGCGATGGTAAAGGGTGCCTCATAGTACTCTATTGCTTGAAGGAAGGTAAAGTAGAAACCTAGGAGAATTGTGAGGGTAAGGGAGTGAATAGCTTGTTTTCGTTCTCCTTCTATAATGCTGTGGTGGGCTCAGGTGACTGTTACCCCGGAGGCTAAGAGGACAGCGGTATTTAAGAGAGGGACTTCGAATGGGTCTAGGGTAGTAATGCCTGTTGGGGGTCAGCAGCCTCCTAATTCTGGGGTGGGTGCTAGACTTGCATGATAAAAGGCTCAGAAAAAGCCTAGGAAAAAGAAAACTTCTGATGTAATAAATAAAATTATGCCGTATCGAAGGCCTTTCTGGACGGGGGGTGTGTGGTGTCCTTGAAAGGTGCCCTCCCGGATAATGTCTCGTCATCACTGATATATTGTTAATAAAAGGAGGATGGTTCCTAAGGTTATTAGGACTGTTGAGTGGAAGTGGAATCATACGGCGAGGCCAGATGTCATTAAAAGTGCAGCTACTGCGCCTGTTAGGGGTCAAGGGCTGGGGTCTACTATGTGGTATGCATGAGCTTGGTGGGTCATTAAACGTTTTCTTGTAAATAAAGGCTTAGGAGAAGAATAAATACATAGGCTTGGATTATTGCAACAGCTACTTCAAGTAGGGTTAGTATTAGAAGGAGAATAGCTGTGAGAACTGCGACTGTTGGTATTATAGGCAGGAGGACGAAGGCTGCGGAAGAGATAAGGTGAATTAGGAGGTGGCCAGCTGTTAAGTTGGCTGTAAGTCGAACGCCTAGGGCGAGGGGGCGGATAAAGAGGCTAATTGTTTCGATAATAATTAGTACCGGGATGAGGGGCGTAGGGGTGCCTTCTGGGAGAAAGTGCCCTAACGCGTGTGTTGGTTGATTTCGCAGGCCAATAATAACAGTTGCTAATCAGAGGGGAACAGCAAGGCCCATGTTAAGAGATAGTTGTGTAGTAGGGGTGAAAGTATAAGGTATTAGGCCGAGCATATTAAGGGTGAGTAAGAAGACTATTAGTGAGACGAGTATGGGGGCTCATTTGTGCCCACCCACGTTTAGGGGGAGGAACAGTTGGTTGGTAAAACGAGCAATGAATCATCCCTGAAGGGTCAACATACGGTTGTTCAGTCAGCGGGAAGAGGGGGCAGGGAAAAGCACTCAGGGTAGGCTTAGGGCAATCAGAATTAGGGGTATTCCTAGATATGTAGGGCTTGAAAATTGATCGAAAAGGCTTAGTGTCATGGTCAGTTTCAGGGGGTGGTTTTAGGGGCTGTTATGCTTTGGGGGGAGGGTTCGTTGGGGAAAGTGTGTGCTATTACTTTAGGGGGTAGAATTGTTAAGAAAATTACTCATGTAAACATGAAAATTATGAATCAGGGGGCGGGGTTTAATTGGGGCATGTCATTAAGGGTGGTTGGGAGTCACCAACTTCCAGCTTAAAAGGCTGGCGCTTGGCCCGAGTTTAGCTTCTTAGTGAGGCGTCTTCAAGTATTAAAGATGATCAGGATTCAAAGTGTTCTAGAGGTACTGCTTCAACTACGATTGGTATAAAGCTGTGGTTTGCGCCACAAATCTCTGAACATTGTCCGTAGAAAACCCCGGGGCGGGAAGTGATGAAGGCTGTTTGGTTTAGACGTCCGGGTACTGCGTCTATTTTAATACCTAGGGCTGGGACTGCTCAAGAGTGAAGAACGTCTTCTGCTGAAATTAAAATTCGGATGGGGGATTCAACTGGAACAACTATACGGTGGTCGGCTTCTAGTAGGCGGAATTGACCAGGTGCTAAGTCTTGTGTTGGGATTATATAAGAGTCAAAGCCGAGGTCTTCATAGTCAGTGTATTCGTAGCTTCAGTATCATTGGTGACCCATTGCTTTAATAGTAAGATGGGGGTCATTGATTTCGTCTATAAGATAGAGGATTCGTAGGGAGGGGAGTGCAATTAGGATGAGGATAACAGCGGGAAGTACTGTTCAGATAATTTCAATTTCTTGGGAGTCTAAAATGTATTTGTTTGTTAATTTAGTGGAGACTATCGCAACAATAATATAAAGTACAAAGGTGCTAATTAAAAATACGATTATTAGGGCGTGATCATGAAAGTGTAGTAACTCTTCTATTACGGGTGATGCCGCGTCTTGGAATCCTAGTTGTGAGGGGTGTGCCATACTAGCTTTCGCTAGGGCTACGCGGGGCTTCAACCCACAATTCTGCCTTGACAAGGCAGTGTGATATTTCACCAGTAGCCCATGAAGAAAGTGACAGAGTGGTCATGTGATTGGCTTGAAACCAGTAGATGGGGGTTCGATTCCCTCCTTTCTCGGGTTAACGGGTCTGGATTTGAACGAAGGCGGGTTCTTCAAATGTGTGGTGAGGGGGAGGACACCCGTGCAGTCATTCGACGTTAGTTGTAGTTAATTCTACTGCTATTACTTCTCGTTTGGCAGCGAAAGCTTCTCATAGAATAAATAGAAATATGATTACGGCTATAAGTGAAATAAGGGAGCCGATAGAGGAGACTGTATTTCATAGTGTGTAGGCATCGGGGTAGTCTGAGTACCGCCGTGGTATTCCTGCAAGGCCTAGGAAATGTTGGGGGAAGAATGTAAGATTTACGCCTACAAATATTACTCCAAAATGGATTTTAGTTCAAGTGTCATGAAGTGTGTAGCCTGTGAATAAGGGGAATCAGTGTACGAAGGCTGCTATAATAGCAAAGACAGCCCCCATGGATAATACGTAGTGGAAATGGGCTACTACGTAGTATGTGTCATGAAGGACAATATCCAGGGAGGAGTTGGCCAGGACAATGCCTGTTAACCCCCCTACTGTAAATAGGAAAATGAACCCCAGGGCTCAGAGAAGGGGTGTTTCTCATTTAATTGAGCCCCCGTGAAGGGTGGCCAGTCAGCTAAAAACTTTTACACCGGTTGGGATGGCAATAATTATAGTTGCGGATGTAAAGTAGGCTCGGGTGTCAACGTCCATCCCCACTGTAAATATGTGGTGGGCTCATACGATGAAGCCAAGGAGGCCGATGGCCATCATGGCTCAAACCATTCCTATATACCCAAAGGGTTCTTTTTTCCCCGAGTAGTATGCTACAATGTGGGAAATTATCCCAAACCCTGGAAGAATAAGAATATATACTTCGGGGTGGCCAAAGAATCAGAATAAGTGCTGGTACAGAATGGGGTCCCCTCCTCCGGCAGGGTCAAAGAAGGAGGTATTAAGATTTCGGTCAGTTAGGAGCATTGTGATGCCGGCTGCTAAGACGGGAAGTGAGAGGAGGAGAAGTACAGCTGTAATTAGTACAGCTCAAACAAATAGGGGTGTTTGGTACTGTGAAATAGCTGGAGGTTTCATATTAATAATAGTAGTAATAAAATTAATTGCCCCTAGAATTGAGGAAATTCCTGCTAGATGGAGTGAGAAGATGGTTAGGTCAACAGAAGCTCCGGCATGGGCAAGATTGCCTGCTAGGGGTGGATAAACAGTTCAGCCTGTTCCGGCTCCAGCTTCTACCCCAGAGGATGCTAGAAGAAGTAAGAAGGACGGTGGGAGAAGCCAGAAGCTCATGTTATTTATACGAGGGAAGGCCATATCAGGGGCGCCGATCATTAGGGGAATTAATCAGTTTCCGAAGCCTCCAATTATTAGTGGTATTACTATAAAGAAAATTATTACGAAAGCGTGTGCTGTGACGATTACATTATAAATTTGATCGTCACCAAGGAGTGCGCCGGGTTGACTTAGCTCTGCTCGAATGAGAAGGCTTAGGGCTGTTCCGACTATGCCGGCTCAGGCACCAAATACGAGATAAAGGGTGCCAATGTCTTTGTGATTGGTCGAGAAAAATCAGCGGGTGATTGCCACAGGTAGGATGGCTGAGTAAGCGGTGGATTGTAACCCCACATACAGAGGTTTGAGTCCTCTTCTTGCCAAGTTCTGGGGTGTTACACGTCAGATTGCAAATCTGAAGAAGCAGACGACAGTTTGCCGGGACTTTCCCCCGCTTCCCCGCGCTGCAGCGGGGGAAAGTAGATGGATGCTCGCTGGTTTGAGTGCTTAGCTGTTAACTAAGAGTTTAAAGGATCGAGGCCTTTCTATCTAGAAAAGGCCTTAGCTTAATTAAAGTATCTGTTTTGCATACAGAAGATGTGGGATAGTGTCCTGCAGATCTTATCAGGGGCTGGAGGATTTTCACCTCCACTGAGGGCTTTGAAGGCCCTTGGTCTAATTTATCCTAAGCCCCTAGAGGGACAATAGAGCCAGGGTTGCGGGGGCCAGTGGGAGGATTATAGCAGAGATAGTCGTAGAAATTGCAAGGGGTAAGGTAGAAGCTGTTGTTTGTAGGCGTCAAGGGGTGGTAGCGTTGAGGTTATTTGGCGAAATAGTGAGTGTTATAGCGTAAGAGACTCGGAGGTAAAAGTATAGGCTAAGTAGTGCGCTTAAGGCAGCGATTGAGGCGGTAAGGGGGATATCTTGCTTTGTCAGCTCTTGGAGAATTATTCATTTGGGTATAAATCCGGAGAGAGGGGGGAGACCGCCTAAAGAGAGTAGAACGAGAGGTGTAATTGCCGTAAGTGCGGGGGTTTTGGCCCAGGAGGCAGCTAATGTATTTACAGTTGTTGCTGAGTTGGTTTTAAAGATTATAAATGTTGAGAAAGTCATGGGGATATAAATTATTAAGGCGAGGAGTGCTAGTTGTTGATTAAATTGTATAACTAACATTATTCAACCAAGGTGGGCGATTGATGAGTAGGCTAAAATTTTACGGAGTTGGGTTTGATTTAATCCTCCTCATCCGCCAATTAGTGTAGAGGTGACACCTAGGAAGGTTATTAAGCCAGAGTTTACGGGTATAATCTGGCATATCAAAATGAAGGGGGCTAGTTTTTGTCAGGTGGAGAGGATTAAGCCTGTTGTTAGGTCAAGTCCTTGAAGTACTTCGGGGAGTCAAAAGTGTACTGGGGCGAGGCCCATTTTTAAGGCCAAGGCTATGGTGAGTATAGCGGCGGGGAAAGTATGGAGACTAAAATTAATATCTCATTGACCTGTAATTCAGGCATTTGTGGTGCTAGCAAACAGAATTAGGGCAGCTGCAGCTGCTTGTGTGATGAAGTATTTTGTTGTAGCCTCTACTGCACGGGGATGGTGGTGTTGGGCTATAAGGGGGATGATGGCTAGGGTACTAATTTCTAGGCCTATTCAGGCTAAAAGCCAGTGGGAGCTTGCAAAGGTAAGGGTGGTACCCAGGCCTAGACTTAATAAGAGGATAGAGAGGACAAAGGGGTTCATTAGTAAAGGAAGGAATTTAACCAACATGTTCGGGGTATGGGCCCAAGAGCTTATTTTAGCTGACTTTACTAGAAAGTGGTGTAGTGGAAGCACTAGGAGTTTTGATCTCCTGAGGATGGGTTCAAGTCCCCTTTTTCTAAGGAGTTGAAGGGACTTTAACCCTTATAGTTCACTCTATCAAAGTGGTCCTTTAATTCAGGCACAACTCCGTTAGGCATGGGGTGGGAGTCCAGCGCATGCGGTTGAGAGGGAAAGATGTCAAATAACTAGTGCCAGAGTCAGGGGTAAAAAATTCTTTCATACTAGGTGTATAAGTTGGTCGTAACGAAATCGGGGGTAGGATGCTCGTACTCACAGGAAGACTATTGACAGAAGGGCCGCTTTAGTTATTAAGGTTAAGGAGGTGAACTCGGGTATTGCGGGATAATATGAGGAGCCTAGGAATAGGACGGCTGATAGGGTATTTATGAGAAGGATGTTGGCATATTCTGCTAGGAAAAAGAGTGCAAAGGGCCCTCCGGCGTATTCTACATTAAATCCTGAGACTAGTTCAGATTCTCCTTCTGTTAAATCAAAGGGGGCTCGGTTTGTTTCTGCTAGTGTGGAGATATATCATATGGCGGCTAGGGGTCAAGCTGGGAGAGCGAGCCATGTTGCTTCCTGTGTTGTACTAAATGTTTGTAATGTAAACCCGCCTGAGAAAATAATTACACTTAGTAGAATAAGTCCTAAACTGACCTCATAAGAAATAGTCTGGGCGACAGCACGGAGGGCTCCTACCAGAGCGTATTTTGAATTGGAGGCCCACCCGGATCCTAAAATTGAATAGACAGCAAGGCTTGAGAGGGCAAGCACAAATAGAATGCTTAGGTTTAAGTCGGCTACTGGGAAGGGCATGGGCATAGGGGCTCAAAGGGTTAGTGCGAGGGTAAGGGCGAGCACGGGGGCAAGAACAAATAGAAGTGGGGAGGATGTTGAAGGTCGAATGGGTTCTTTAATAAATAATTTTACGCCGTCAGCAATGGGTTGGAGGAGCCCATAAGGGCCTACAATATTGGGGCCCTTTCGTAGTTGTATGTAGCCTAAAACTTTACGCTCAATTAGGGTTAAGAAGGCGACTGCTAGGAGGACGGGAACTATATAAATGAGTGGGTTAAGGACATAACTAACCACAATGTTGGCCATAGTTAGAGAGAGGACTTGAACCTCTGTAGAAAGGGCTTAGGCCTTTTGCACTATCCGGGCTCTGCCACTCTAACACGCCCATTCTTTTTGGGGTCTTTTTAAGCCCCCTTATCCGCTTTATTAGGTTTCAGCAGTTAGGGGAGGGGCGTGCTTTAGGCATAGGCCCCCTTTTTCCGGTCCTTTCGTACTGGAAAAGAGCTTGTCATAGATAGAAACTGACCTGGATTACTCCGGTCTGAACTCAGATCACGTAGGACTTTAATCGTTGAACAAACGAACCCTTAATAGCGGCTGCACCATTAGGATGTCCTGATCCAACATCGAGGTCGTAAACCCCCTCGTCGATATGGGCTCTGAGAGAGGATTGCGCTGTTATCCCTGGGGTAACTCGGTTCGTTGATCGGTTATACCGGATCAGAAAAGTCAGAATTTCTGTTACTTGGAGTAGAGGCTCTGAGTATTAGGGATAATATCCCCGGTCCACATGGGGGTTGTGTTTTACCCCGCGGTCGCCCCAACCAAAGACACTTCGGTAATCATCACTAAGTTTTTACTGTTGAACCAGGATGTTAAACGTGACTTACCTTAGGTCTAAAGCTCCACAGGGTCTTCTCGTCTTATGTATTTATCCCCGCCTCTGCACGGGGAGGTCAATTTCATTGACTGGAGATGGGAGACAGCTAAGCCCTCGTGATGCCATTCATACAGGTCTTCATTTAAAAGACAAGTGATTACGCTACCTTCGCACGGTTAAAATACCGCGGCCGTTAAACTTATAGTCACAGGGCAGGCGGGACCTCTTATATTTTCTGGGGCAAGAGGCGATGTTTTTGGTAAACAGGCGAGGCTTGTGTTTGCCGAGTTCCTTCCTTCTCTTTTAGTCTTTCCTTTGGGCACACCTGTGTGGGGTTAACGATCTAAAATAAGTGTTTTTCTTGTAAAAATAACTTATTTCCCTCTGGGTTTGGGGTCGGCTAATAGTCGGTGGGAGGTCCGTTCCGACTTACACATGTGCTGGGAGAAGAATTAAATTCTTCTTATTACTCATTTTAGCATAATTGTTCTTATGGGGGCATAAGACAGCCTGGTAGAGAGCAGGGAGGGAGATATAATATCAGTATATGAGGATGATGTCTAATTTGAGCTTTAACGCTTTCTGATAAGATGGCTGCTTTTAGGCCCACTTAATTTGAAATCCTTGGTTAATATGATCTTGGGTCACCTGTTAAAGTTGTTTCTTTTATCAAAAGGGCTGTACCCCTTTTGATTAACTCCTTTAGTTTCCTTAATCAATTTTAGCGTAAGCATGGGTGATGGGGGAAAGACTTAAAGGGCTGAACTCCTATTCATTTCTCAGGCAACCAGCTATTACTGTGCTCGGTAGGTTTATCACCTCTACTCAAAGCTCTTCCCACTCTTTTGCCACAGAGACGGGTTTGCCCTATATAGGCTGTCTTGGAGTAGCTCGCTCAGTTTCGGGGTTACAAACTAAAGGGCTCTTTGCTTGTAGTTTACTTGCTAAATCATGATGCAAAAGGTACGAGGGGTGAGCTCTGCTGTTTAGTGCTTAAATGGTTTATTTCATTTCTTTTTCAGCGTTCCCTTGCGGTACTTTATCTGTTGCTCTTTTTTCCTTTTCTGTCGCCCGTACTTAGGGGGTAAAATGGTTTATTTAAGTGTATTACGATTTTTTAGTTTCATAATATTAAAATTTGATTGTTGAGGCTAGCTGTTAGGCATCAGGGCAGTCTGATTTGCACGGACGACTTCTCGGTGTAAGGGAGATGCTTTACTAACTTGGCTATGCTCTGGTTCATCCAAGCGCACCTTCCGGTACGCTTACCATGTTACGACTTGCCTCCCCTTATTATATAAAACATTTTAGGTAATATTCAGGGTTTATTTGGAGAGAGTGACGGGCGGTGTGTGCGCGCTTCAGGGCCGTTTTCAGTAGGGCGCTCTATTCCCTACTTACTGCTAAATCCTCCTTCAGGTATTTTTTTCAAATTACCATTCGTATTCTCTGTGGCAGAGAATGTAGCCCATTTCTTCCCATCCCATTCGCTACACCTCGACCTGACGTTTTTGGCTTTGCCATTTATGCTTACTATTTTTCCTTCACAGGGTAAGCTGACGACGGTGGTATATAGGCGGGTTAAACAAAGGATGGTGAGGTTTAACGGGGGTTATCAGTTCTAGAACAGGCTCCTCTAGGGGGGTCTAAAGCACCGCCAAGTCCTTTGGGTTTTAAGCTAATGCTCGTAGTCCCCAGGCGGATGGTTTGGGTATAAAACCATCAATGTTAACGACCATACATAGTGGGGTATCTAATCCCAGTTTGTTTTATGGCTTTCGTGGAATCAGGGGTTAAGTAGGGCCACTTTCGTGATTGTGCTTCGTGACCTCGAATGCGTATAACTGCTTTGAGGTTGTTCGGCCCTATTTCTTTTATTTTCTTAACCACGCTTTACGCCGTTTTTCATCAACTTGGGTCTCTCGTATAACCGCGGTGGCTGGCACGAGTTTTACCGGCCCTCTTATCCTTAACTAAGTCAAGTTTTCACTTATGGCTTAAATTTTATCACTGCTGAATACCCGTAGGGGTGTGGCTGAGCAAGGCGTTATGGGCTATGGGCTATTTGATGTGCCTGATGCCTGCTCCTTAATTCCGGGCAGGACATTAAGGGCATTCTCACGGGGGTGCGGAGACTTGCATGTGTAAATTGGGATAGAATTGATAGTAAAGTCAGGACCAAACCTTTGTGCTTTCGGGACTTTCTAGGGCCCATCCTAATATCTTCAGTATTAAACTTTAATTAAGCTACGATAGC